CCTTTTCGTCTAATTCTTGGCCTCCCATAGTTCACGAAGGCAACAGGTTCCGCTTGATTCGATATGCTTACTAGCATATCGAATCAAGGGCTTATAGTTTAATTGGTTCAAACGCACCGCTCATAACGGTGATATTGTAGGTTCGAGTCCTACTAAGCCTATATTATATAGAATTAAAGTAATGAATATTAAACTGAAATAATTTACAAGGATGCGTAACACGCTGCGCGTTGGATCGACTTGGTAGAACCTTTACGGACCACCCGCAGCTTGGCAGCTGGATACGTTAGAAGTTATCTCGAACTTCGTTACAATATAGTTTTCGCACCCTAACAAAACGAATGAAAGCCACAAATATAAAGTAAAACGATAAAAGCGCCTAATGCCGCAACCGCCAAAAGGCAGAAGGCCTACGGCGTAGAGTCATTGTCTGGGATGATAAAAAATATATATATTTTTTTTGTATTGTTTTATCATAGCTTCAATCCTGATATAATACTAAGCTTGGCTATAGGGTTATTTAAAGCATGTATAGGCGATAATTTAATCATACAAGAAGTTTGGGCTAAAACTGATGGCTGTGTGAAGAAGACTAAAACATGTTAGTCGTAGCTTTTTTGCTTTATTAAGAAGTTATCGATAACTTCTTTCATCATCTTGGTCGGGTTGTGCAAATTATTGACCACTTTTATTATTAAAGTGGTTGTTGACTGTGGTCGGTATTTGGCTCTCTTCAAATTATTTTTTCGTTCTTTCCAGTTTCTCTGTTTCGGTGAAAAAAGTATATATATATATTTTTTGCTGCGAAAAAAAGAATATATTTTTTTTTTCGCTACGTCTGGAGATGAGAGTGGATAAATCGCGATACGCTCTGTTCACGCTTCGCTTTTCAGGTCATTGTCGTTTTTCGTGAATTTATCGTTAAATTACATAATGATACATCTTCGGCCTCATAATAAAGACTCTCTGGGTGTATAGCTTAGTTGGTAGAGCATTAGGCTTTTAACTTAATGGTCGCAGGTTCAAGTCCTGCTATACCCAAATCTTTCTACAAAAGTTCCCTGTGATTTATTAATTATGGCAGTTCATATACACATCTAAATATAACATTGTACTTTCGGGGAGGGCTCGTCTATTACGAGTAATTACGTTAAACCTAACAGGTTCAGGTTCGGAGCAGAAAAAAATATTTTTTGTTGCGCCCTATGTCTTCATGGCTTCAGAGAGCTGACGCCCTTTTATATATTTTTTTTATTTTTTTCTATTCCCGTGAAAGAAGGCCGCAGGCCTCTAAGCTGGCGATAGTTCAAAATGCCTTATTGCAAGGAAGACCTCATAAAAAGGGCCTTTGGTACGAAAAGGGAAAAGTTAAGTAGGCGTCACCAACTTTATCATATCATATAAAGGGGCGTAGCCCTATTACTTTTGTGAGAAATGCCATGTTTCTGTTCGTTGGCAGTGTTCGTCGGCACTTTTCCGTCTTTGCTGTTCAGTCCAAAGTCGGTGTGAGTGCCTTCTACACTCGTTTTTGTGCTCCTGGGAAAGTGTGCCTTTCTTTGGCCTGCGAGAGAAAGCTGCGCCTTCGGCGCAGCGAAAAGGTAAGAATAAAAAAGGAAATGAATATTCTGTACTAGCGATAGCATAAATACTATTTACAAAACTAACAATATTGTACATAATAATAATAATACATAATAATACATATCGAAAATATTCCTTTACTTCGGTTCATCAGGAGTCCACGTTAATCCCCAGTCCGAAGGCGGATTCCCATTATTTTAAAGTTCCGACAGGAATTGCTCTACGCCACCGTCTTAATTAATTTTAATTAATTTTAATTAATAGGTGGCCTTCTTACTTTTATTGATTATCGCCAAGCTGCGCCCGACCGTCCGTATAGGACACGGCCAAAGCCCAACAAAGAGAGAGAGCTAAAGCCCTGCCTACAGAGAGCGCCTGCTAAAGCCCTTTGGCTCTACAGAGAGCCTTCGGCCTGCGGCCATTAATATTTTTGTGGAGGAGTATTAGTGAGGGCCGCAGGCGCTACTGTATACAGTCCACTCGCTGCAATTGTTCAGCCTTCGTCGCCGGCCAAATATATTTGTCTTTATAAATATATTTGTTTTTATTTGATGATATTTGTTTTATTTGATGATATATATATGATTGGCAGTTATTTTGGCTATTCCGGGTAGTAATTCTTCCCCGTTTGCACAGGAACAAGAAATAAAGAAACAAGAAATAGATTTATTTTATTAGGCTTGGCAAATTGTAATTAATTGATAAATTGATTACATCAAATTTTTCATGACCTAAAAAAACTAATTAGGTTATGATTAGTTTTTTTATACTTTGTTGAAGCTGACGCCCTTTGCCATGACCTTTCGGGGGCGAGGCGGGGCTCCGCCCCCCCAATGGACTAGGTCCTTAGAGGGCAGAGCGGGTAAGTGCTTAAGTGGCACCATCTGCTAAGACGTCTAAATGCTTTCCTTTATAGCCGGAAGTTCTGAGAAGGTATGAAATGCTGGAGGGCTTTTGACCATCCATTCAAGTGTCGTTGAATTCTGTTCAACAGCCCAAGGACTTGGAGCACACTTGTTTTCACTGGTTAACGTAAAAAAAACCACTACAAAGAAACAAAAAATTCCTATTACAGAAACATACGAGCCGAAACTACTAAAGGCATTCCATCCAGCGTAAGCATCTGGATAATCTGGAATGCGACGTGGCATACCTGCAAGACCTAAAAAATGCATAGGAAAAAAAGTCAAGTTCACACCAAAAAAAGTAATCCAAAAATGAATTTGACCTAAAGTCTCTGGATATTGAAGACCAGTTATTTTACCTATCCAATAGTAGAATCCCGCAAATAAAGCAAAAACAGCTCCCATAGAAAGAACATAATGGAAATGTGCAACCACATAATAAGTATCATGTAGAGCAATGTCCAGCCCAGAATTAGCCAATACTATTCCAGTAAGAGTAGAGTAGGTGCCCTTACTCGCGTGGGGCCAATTCTGGGTTTCCTTTGCGCTTTTAGTGCACCTCTCTCGTAACCGTACATGACAGTTTTCCCATCATACGGCTTGCACGCGCGTTTAATTCTCTCACAACTTGGCACGGGTTCCATAGTCTGTATTAACGTGTTGAATGAGGCTGCGGTGCCCCTTCGGTTTCCTTCCCTTCCTTTTTCGAATCTCCCTTTCGATCAAGGAGAGTCCGAAGTATTTCCCGTGGTCGAGTTTGCAAAGGGATATTTGCTTTCTGTTGAGCATGGTTATTATCTCATCTATCTGTGAGACGTCCTTGTCGAGTTGGCCCAATTTTCGCATGTGGTGAATTTCTACCGGTCCGGAGTATTTAATGTTATTGACTGGGCATTTGTTATCGTCCAGTATAGATCTGCTGCTTAGCATTTCAAAAAGAGGCGTGGTCTGTAGGCGGGACCAAGCTTTTTTTGAAGTCCCACAAGTTGAGTGCGGTTAGGAGTTTCCTCAATGCTCGTGTGCTCTCTTTGTTCCGGCCTATACTTATATTATTGCAGAACACCAGAAAGTAAACTCTAACTGAATTCCAGGTTCGTTTCCTTGTGGCGCTCACGTAAAATTATTGAGATATAGCACTTCTGGAGAAGCCCTTTTTCCTCTCGTCCTAATTCATCTTATTCTAGTTGTAAGCCGTTTGCTCTTTTCAGGCGTTTCCTCAGTATTGCTCGTTGTTGTTCTGAGAGTTTTTTGTAGATGAGTTGGCCTTTTCTGAGTATTTGGCCGCGTAATCTGCGCTAAAATTTTTGTATGTTTTCAAGGTTCTTTGTCGCCGGAGTTTTCTGGTTAGGGTGCGAACACAGCTGCTCCTGATCACAAGTTTTAGGTAATTCGTTAGTCGGTAGAACTTGTCAACGAACAAATAGTAGAATACTATATATAAGTGATTTACGAACCAGTGCCCTTATCAAGGTTTCCGACCCTTGCATTCATTCGGCCCCACAGTCAATTGTAACTGGACCGCAAAACCACAATTGGGCTCTAAAAGAGCATAAAACAAAATACTACGGCTTAATCGACTACTTAATTTTAGTTAACTTGTTACAGAAAAGAATTAGAAATAGAAGACTCATACGATTCATTTGGAAGGCGCTAAGAGCGAGATACGGGAAGACTACAGAGGCTGGATCTTTTTCTTTTTCGTGCAGCAACCCGTCCCCGTTACAACTTTAATCATATGCTCTCACAATCTAATTTCAAGTATTACAACTGGATCATAAGAGGAATATGCAAGTCCCAATTGCTTCTAGAACGATCTTTTCTCTAGAGGGCCACTGTAGTAAGCGGCGGGCGTTCGCCTCCCCGCTTCTTGGGTATGAAGCGCCTCTTATTTGGTCGAAATTGGAACCGTTTCGAGCGAAGTTGTTTGATGCTCTCCCTCATTCATCTTTCTCCCGATGACGTCTAATATTTCGCCGTCAAGGGCCGGCGTACTTCGCCCCAGGACGGACTTAAGATGTTTGTATGCCAACTTGATTAAGTCTTCTCCAAATAGAAACCTGCAGGGGTTAAGGTTAACGTGGTTAGGGTTGCTTTTGTTGTTGTTGAGAATGGAATGCAGTTCTTTCGCTACCAGGTTGGTTATCTGCCTGACTAGTGAAGTCTCTACACGCCTACGCGCCTAGCCTGCGTAGCAAGGGTGTAGCAAAAATATTTTTTGAACCTCATTTGTTGAAGGCCTCCTCAGCAGAGTAAAGCGGTGGGTCACCTGCTGTCCCGTGCTTGACAGGAATGGCGTCATCCGGTTAGGTGTTGATATTAGGAACCTCAAATCCTTTATAGCGGGTGAGGCATACTCGGGCCTCACAATTGCTTGTGCCCTGCGGCCACGAGGTCTTCGGGAGAGTTGACGCGTTGACCCGGTAGGGGGTCCGCCGGGCTCGCCTCCCGTCAGTGCGAATTACCTCGTTGCTTTTGGTTTCTTCCGTTGCCTTTTCAGGGTCCCACCTTTCGGAAGCCCCCAAAGTAGGGGTTCTTTCACCCTACTCATTTTCGCTTTCGGGGTCTCCCCTAAACGTCAACTGGAGAGAGAATACGTCTGTCTGTCGCCATCCTTTATCGGGGTTACGGCGAAGTAAACGTCATCCATTCCGGTTAGCACGTCGCACCCCCCTACAGTAAACAAAAAGATAAATCCTACAGCAAATAACATGGGTGTTTTGTATTGTATTGAACCTCCCCACATGGTAGCAATCCAACTAAAAATCTTTATTCCAGTAGGCACGGCAATAATCATGGTAGCCGCAGTGAAGTAAGCACGTGTATCAACATCCAGGCCCACAGTAAACATGTGGTGCGCCCACACGATAAATCCAAGAACTCCAATACTGATTAAGGCATACACCATGCCTAGATAACCGAATACGGGTTTTCTCGAAAAAGTAGAAACAATATGACTAATGATACCGAATCCTGGCGAAATTGAGATATAGACCTCAGGATCGGGATAGATTTTGCCGTTCCCAGCAAAGCCCCCCACGGAACCCAGCGAGCTCCTCTCAAAGCACTGGGCTCTTCGCGGAATATGCCCATAACCTATGTAGTTTACTCTCGAGCATGTTCTGTAACAAGACACCAAGAATGCACAAGGGATTTGTGCAACAAATTACCATTACCATAAACTTCCGAGTTATCGGAAAAAGGCCGCAAGTTGTGAATCTCTAAATTGGAGCTAGTTGAATAACCTAAGCCTTGGCTGCATATAGGACACATACCCTTCTGGCAAATAAATAGCCTGCTAAATTCATTACCCCTCCCATCAACCACAAAAATTTCCCGATAGCTTTGAATTCGAAGGTTCCATTCATCAAAAGGAGTTGGATCTACAAAAGGATTACCCAGATTACGAGATGCTCGAAACATATGAGCAGGAACTCCTTTTACCATAGAGGCAAGGAGTGTTATCCATACCACGTCGGCACGACGTCGTTTGGCATCTACACTAGGCTTGATCCAAGTAGCATGGAAGTCCCAGAGTCTGTTACGGGGAGAAGACACCCCCTGATAGAATCGAGAAACCAGTATTGGGCGAGGAGTTTTAGGAAATTTACGATTTAAATATCGCCAGCTTCTATGCCAGATCCAGTGATCTAGCAGACTAAAGGTACGAGAGAAATTGCCAATCCCAAAGTAGTTGCCCCGAGCATGAAGAATTGGGTTTACCAATTTAATTACTTGGTAAGGAGAGAGATCTATATTTTCAGAAAAGACATTTTTTATTTTAAATTTCAGCGACATTATCCTATCAGAATCAGGATACACATAGAGGCCTCCGCGAGTGAACCTTTTTCCTACCTTCCATAGAGAAGTAATTTGGCTATGAGAGCGAGCCCTATCAATCTTGTGGAATATGAAGCCGATAAAATTAAGTCTCTCTCCGATCTTCCACGGGAATATGCGGGTTTTTTCTGGCGACAATTGGAGGCCACGTTCCGACAGGAAATTTTTTGCTTTTTCAAAAAATCGTTCCACTAATATCTCATCATTGATAATAATGACAAGGTCATCGGCATACCTGATGAGGCGGACTGATTTTGTTCTTCGGGTCTGGTGAAAGAGAGACCTATGGCCTTTCCTTTCCATCCATTCTGTCCTTTTGAAAAGGTCGGTCATAGTGGTATGGTGTCCGCTAGTCACTCTATTTTCTAATCCATCCAGGGCAAAGTTCGCAATTAAAGGGCTTATGACACCGCGGAACCCCATTGCAGAGACTTCAAGTTCCCCTTGATATTCAATTGGACTCTTAAGCCATTCCTCGAGTACAATTCCTGTACTACTAGGCATGGGAAAATTATCTAAGATCCATTGGTGGAATATTTTGCTGAAGAAGGCTTTTATACTAGCATTAATCATCCATTTGGAAACAAAATATTTACTATCTTGTTCCCTTTTTTTGTTGCGAACCTTGCGCACCCTTTCCCCTCTCGTGTCTAGTATGGAAGCAATTTCACCTACCGCCATGTGTGCGCATTTTCCCCTTCGAAATCCAAAGCTATACTTGTCAGCAAAGGCTTCCGTTACAGGTTCAATAGCTAATTCGAACAAGTGCTGAACGGTCCTGTCAAATATTGTTGGTATTCCCAGCAGCCTTTTACCACCTTTTGATCCAAAGATGAAAACATGGCGAACGAGTGAGCTCTTGTAGTTTTTTAGATTGATCCAAGAGATACGACGAACTGGGCTGATTCGGGAAGAAGCTTCTAGTATTTCACCATCGACTCCCGGAGTTCGACTTCCGGAAGTATAATATAAATTATCTACAGCAATTATTCGAGAAGTTAGTTGAGTACAGATTTCGAGCATGCAGTCTCTCAGGAGCGGGTTCCCGAGTCCTAAGGAGGCTGCTAAAAGAGAGAGGATCTTTTGTTGGTTCTTGACTAATTGATGGATAGCCAGGAATTTCTTTCCCAACATTGGCCACCGACCCTCGTTCATGATGACCGCGGCTTTCTTGGCAACAATTCGTGATTTTTTCCGGATCTCCTTCCATTCAGCGGAGAGACTGTCTAGAGATCCTGGACCATTAGAGAAGCCACGTCTCTCTTTCCACGTGAAACGTTTCGGCATTACCCACATATTATTGTGTATAGCCCTACGTCTCATCTCACCCTGTGATGGCATCATTGACTTGGATATATCAACGATGTCCAGTCGAACGGAAATGCCAATTTCGGCTCTTGGAAAGAGTTCCACCACAGGGGCAACGCTACCAATAGAATATCTGTCTTTTCGAAAGATGTTGGGTCTCGAGTGGTCCGCCCGGGCAAGGGCCGAAGGCTTCTTGCACGCAACGTGTAAGATCTCACCCTTAAAAGAAAAGAGGGCACACTCCAATCCCAAGAGATCCCTACTATTACCGGGGTCTAACCTAAAAGAGTTTAGAACTGAAGCAGAAGAAAAAACGCCTTTTTTTCCTTCTATGGCACTATCCTCTACCTTTTTTATGACATCGACTCTCAGACATCTCACCTCATTGCCAATTATCTGCATTCCAGGCAGATAGTTTATTTGAGGCACAGAACAGCTGTGCTCGCCTAGGTGGCGCTGTAAGGGCAGCGTACCACCTTTTCTATTGGCGCAATCGCGCCCATGACCGAAAAACCAAAACAGATGCTGGTATAAAATTGGATCTCCCCCTCCTGCAGGATCAAAAAAGGTTGTATTAAAGTTCCTATCAGTTAATAACATGGTAATTGCCAATCTATACACACACGTTTAGTCAGTTGAGCCCAATAAAAATCGATTTTTTTCTATGCCGGTGTGGTATGTTCTGGACTATATCTTCATCTCTCCTCAATCATACCCGCTTTAATGCGCCTTTGACCACGAGGCCAAAGGATTTGCAAAAGCTATGATCATGCATCCATCACTCTAAATAAAGCCGGCCGAATAGGCACCGAGCTTTTGTTCGCTCGGATGGCTAAGGTAGGTTTGGTCAGAGATGTTTGGCGTATAGTCTCTGAGGGTGAACCATCATGGTTCGTTCCCTGCTGATCGTCTTTGTAGAGTTCCCAGCATATAGTCAAATTCGACCAAGACATTGCTGCCTCGTCAGGCGCAAATACACCTGCCAGTACTGGAAGAGATAATAAAAGTAGGAATGCTGTCACTAATACGGACCACACGAATAAAGGTAATCTATGCATGGTCATTCCTGGCCCACGCATGTTGAAAATAGATAGGGGTCAGTCTATGCTGCCCTCCGAACCATACATGACAATCTTTTGTCATACAGCTCTCACTCAGAAAACTTCAATTGCTAAGATTATTGTATCAGATGCGCCTCTAGGGATGTGTTACTTAATAGACGCCTAGAACTGATAGTATGATATTATCCGTATTTCCTCTCTATTAAGCTCTATACGCTTCGTGATGAGCTTCACATAATGGAATCTGCTTTCGTTTATATGCTTTGGGCAACCATTCCTGGTAGGGAACCTTATTTTTTTATTTAAATTTTTGCTTGAACGTCCAAAACAGCCTTTACATGATGTATTTTCACATTCCTATCATCGCAGATGGCGCAAATTCGGCCTGACTCAGACTCATAAAGTTTTTCAGCCCAATGAACCTAGATAACCTAATCCGGAGTGGCCTTTGGGCTGTTCACCTTGTGATCATGTAGAACCTTATAGTTATCCGGAATGGTCAGGCTACTCTAGGTATTCAGGCATTGAGGGTTAGCTCCAATTTTATTGAACGCTTTTTCTTCAGTTTAGAGCTTATATTTTAAAGCCGGGCTTAGGGTGCATGAGTGAACTAGGAACCATATCACTTTTTGCAGATTTCTTTTATTATCCGCAAGAGAGTCATAATTAAGCAGTCCTATAATCTTATGGGCCAGGATGGATATCTAGGTGTGATAGTCTTACTAATCCTCTTATCGCAGTTGGGTATATCATATTAATACGGTCCCTTTTTGAGAATCCCCGCGCCTTTAGTTCGAACAACAGATGTTCGATTGGAACAACAAACACCTTTATTCGGGTGTGAGCTCTCTGTTTTATTTTGTAATATTTAGCTGTATAAAATGATTTTTCTATTCCAGGGGCTTTTCTGGGAAGTTGAATCATTCGCTACTTGAATGTGTTATGGGATATCTACATTTAGCTCTAGACCACACGGAAGCTTTTGATTTCCACTCTTATTTCTTTAGCCTTATTTTGATGTCAAAATAAAAACTACAAAATCGTAAGCGTATCTTATGTAGCTTAATTGTCGGAAATTAGGATGATCCATCACATCATATTTAGGATTTTTACTTATCTCTATCAGCATAGCTCCTGGATCTGCCGGGTCATGAGAAGAATCTCTTTTCGTACGGAAGAATTTGTAAGTAGAAATTTCGCGTCTCGTAACACCTTTTTTGAATCTGTTTTCCATACTGAGCATGAATTGGCTCAGTTTATGAAAAACTATATTACATAAGAATGGGATTAAAAAGCTTTCTTAGGGAATACCCGAATGCAAATAGATGACTTGGCCACTTTCTAGATCGAAATAACCTGCTTTCGGGGTTTTCATAACAAGTTCTAGTGTCTGTTGACATTTTACCACGGCCCTAGCCCCTTCCTGATGATGCAGTGTGGTATCCCGTGGAAGCACTTGGATATGTCATCTCGAAATGGTAACTGCCTTTCAAATAAATAAATCGCAGTGCCGAGTAACATGATCTATCTGGTCTAAATCCATGGGAGCTGTCTATAAATTATCTTTCCTAGATGGCTTTTAAGACCATTTGGAGTGCTTCTTGCACTATATTTTTTCTCGGAGAAGCAATATCTAGGGGCCTTTTATTATTTTTACTAGGCTTGGGTTTCAATACCTTTGGCGCAGGTTAATTCCTGATCCGGCCCTTGCATATACGTTCTACGAGTTTGAAAAACCAGTTCCCATGCAATCTATATGACCCTTTTTGCGCAAAGCCAGGAAAGCTGGTTTTACAAGTAATGTTCTCAGGCCTACCTTGGATACTTTCATAGCAGTAAACCAGAAATATAGGATCCGATAGAATTCTTATTAGTCCATTATAGTGTCTCTGGTTATTTTTACAATTGTTTACCATTTTCTTAGCATATGTACTGGCGTCGCTCTGTCAACCATTCTTCTGATTTTTTCGGAGAGGCCTGCGAGAGGAACTTTTTTTGCCCGAAACAAATAAAAAAGAACTATGGATCGTTTTCTGACTAGTCACCTTTGTGTTCTGGCTGGGTTGGTCTCCCTCCCCTCGCTACTATGAGACCTCTGAGCCCGCGCATCATTTGTCAGACGATGTGAAGCGGTTACTTCCCGTGGTTACTCTATTTTGTGTTTTTTCCCTGATCTTTGTCAGAGCTTTCAGTAGTTCAAGGTCCTTGCACACTTGCTTGATTGCTCAGGCTGGTTCCTATGTTGGAATCACTTGTGGCTATCCGACAACTATGACCGTTCACTACATCAGTCAAAGCTTTCGCCCAGATTGGGTCCTGGGTTACTTTGCCACACATATACCGGCGTATTCTGCTTGGGATATGTAGCCTTTTTTGAGGCAGTGAGTGCGTATCAAGTTGGTTAACCTGACCCTGACCACCTTGCTTAAGGGATACCACCAAGGAGGGCAGTCCCCTTTGGCCTCCCCATTGACCAACTGCTCGCAAACATAATGGATTATTGGCTCAAAATGCCGCATTGGCCTGCTGCACGTATTTCTTTAGAGGAGTCAGACATACATGTAGGAATATGGGTATTATTCCTAATTGAAAACGAGCCTCGCACGGCGCACTAGTGATAAAATTGATAGAACCTAAAATAGAGGAAACACCCGATAAATGAAGACTAAAAATGGCTAAATCAACAGATCCTCCAGAATGACTGGTTATACCACTTAAAGGCGGATAAACCGTCCATCCGGTACCAGCGCCCACTTCTACCAAAGCAGAACTTAGAAGAAGTAACAGTGACGGTGGTAACAACCAAAAACTAATGTTATTTAATCGTGGAAATGCCATATCGGGTGCACCTATAAGAATCGGAACGAACCAATTACCAAATCCACCGATCATCGCAGGCATAACCATAAAGAAGATCATTAAAAAAGCGTGAGCTGTTATTAACACATTATAAAGTTGATGATTTCCACCAAGAATTTGATTGCCAGGCTGTGCTAATTCCATACGAATTAGTACCGAGAAGCATGTACCCATTACTCCGGCAATGGCACCAAAAATGCAATATAGAGTCCCTATATCTTTGTGGTTCGTAGAAAACAGCCATCTTTGTGCAAAATTGTTCATTTCAGAACCCCATCTTTCAATAATACTATGCTTTGTTGAACTAGTTTTGACTGATGTTTTCGCAATTTAGAAAAGCGAAATTCGTCACAAACTGTTTCGCGAAAACAAGTTACTATCTTCTCTTGTAAACTGTTGCGAGAATGCTCTTGAATAGCTAACAGTGTTTTTAACTTTTGCTCTACTTGTTGGCATAACACAGCTTGCACTGTCTGTTTGCACTTAGGTGCACAGCGCCTAAGCATATCATTTATACAAGATTCTCCAATCATTTGCGTACTTGAACGCAAACTAATACTACGTAATTCATGCTGTTTCTTCAACTCAGACAACAGAGCTTCTTGAGAACTCATCAATTGCTGTAACTCGGAAAGAAGAGCTTCGCTTCGCGCATCAGAAGTAGCTTTTAAAGTTTCACCAAAGGTTTTTTGACTAAATATAACAAAACCTACAAAACTTAAAGCTACAATAATTTCTTCATTATAAATTAAGATTTGTTTTGAACTTAAAACACTGAAAATTAAAATAGCAAATATAACCAATTCACGCATTCGTATTTTTCTTTTTTCTCGGTCCGTTCTTGATATTTACTAGAGTGTTCCTTTGTCCGCGTAAAACATAGATTTTGTTAAGAGCGGTGGTTTGACGTGAAGCTAAAAAACTGATATGATAAGTAGAGGGACTAATAATTGAGAGTGCGTTTTTTTTTATTACTTGTGAGACACTAATCTCTCCTAAGGAACATACATAAGAATTATTCATTTGTTTTAATTGATTAGCATTTAAGCTTTTTACCATTTCATTACACCACTTGGATGCTCCAGATAAACCTGAGTACAGATAGGATATACTGGTGTCAAAGCATTCTTTGAAAACAGCATCCTGTTCAACACTGTAATCGCCCAGCTCTGTGCCTACATTCTGATGCGAAATAAGCTGTTTTCGTAATTTAAGAATGCGACTTATTTTAGGTAATCCATCATTATATAATAATACATAAAAGGTCATATAGAACACACATAACCAAACAAATTGCGTCAAATACGTAAATTGATCTAGTTGAGGCATTTTTTTTTTACTTTTTCTTTGCCGATCCAAATACTTATTGAATCACGAGAGAAGAAAACAAGTTTTCTTCTTTGAGCCCTTAATGCTAAAGCTCTTTAAGCAAAACCTGCCAAACAGGCCGCAGATTTTCACGGGAATTTGAAGACGGAAAAATTTATAAGAAAACTAGAGTCATGACGAAAATATATATATATATTTTTTTGTTATTAGCATTCTACATAACGCGGAGCGAACACCACGATTGTTTTGGAGTCTGGACAAAAAAAAAATATTTTTTAAGCTTATAGATAGATAGGTTAACTAAAAGCTACTTATATTTCTACTATTTCCCATTCTATCATCAAAGTAGTATCGAGTTTCCACGTGGGCATATCCCCCACATTACCGGAGGCGTGGGGCGATTATAAATCGCTTGTAGTCGCACTAATTGGTCATGGAAATGACATTCTTTCTCCAAACTTAGTTCTTTAGTTGCTCTGCGTTGACACACAACAAAATTTAATCCCTTGTCCGGCCTTGGTCCCTGAGTCCAAATACGTTGTTTGTGGTGGATTGTTTCGTATTTTCACGCGTTTTCTCAGTGTGGGCTTGGGGCTTTGGGCCTAAGCGCTTTAAGCCTTGTTTGGTCTTTTGAATTGTAGGAACCATGGGAATAGAGCTGGAATTTCTATTTTTTTTTTTCTCGATCCTTTCATATTTATGAAAAAATGTGTTTTTTTTCGTGTTTCGCAAATGTTTCCGCTTTGCGCCTAAACGCTTTATTTGTTTTTGATGTGGTTTTGCCGACGAAGAATAATCTAGTTTGTTATCACCAATCTCTTTTACCACGATATTGCTGATTTTTGAGTTCATGTTCAAAATGGAGAAGATTCTCCATTGACTATGAAATACTTTTCTATTTCTGCGAAGACTCTTTGGGAGAAAAGCTATATGACCTGCGATTGCTACGGCATAACCTCCTTTAACCGAATTCAAAATAAACCCTTTGATTAAATTCCGGTCACTTCGCCAAATTTTGGTCAGTTCAGTCCAAACTAGTTTGCTTTTACATTTTCTCTCTAACGGTTTCGGCAAAAGCATTTTTGGTTCACCAAACACTTCCACATCTTCAACTCCCAAAATAAACCTCGTTTGCTTGGTAATTGGCACTCTTTTCAGCTCATGTTGGAAACAAATTATTAGAGTTTTCAGTCCTGTATCCACCAATACCATATTTTGTCGTAATTTTTTTACTGAACATTGTATAGCGCTTCCGCGTAATGGATTCAAACTAGAATTATATTGGGGAAATAGTTGAGTAAAGCTCATTTTGCTTTTTCGTCTTTTTTTAGTATTTACTTTTTAACCTGATTCATTTGCTTATAGAGGCTTTTAGACCACGCTGCGCCCTCATAACCAGTTCCATGAGGAATGCAATTACATAGTAATTGCTAAAGAGTGAGGCGAGATTCGGGCTGCGAAAAAAATATGGGTTGTGCCCTCTCACAGAACCGTACGTAATAGTTTTGCATCAGACGGCTTTTTGTCCAAAGCTACGAAAAAGTATATATTTTTTTTTATGTTGATATCATCAATTTTTCGTCACCAGTTGGCTTATCCTGCCAAAAAAGAGTTCGATACCGTCGCCGCATGAATACGCGGCTTTTAACCAGTGAGGCCTGAAGGGCTGCGAAGACTATGGCCTTTCATTTTCTCCTGCACTAAAAGTCTAAAAAATGGCTAAGTAACATAAAGGTAATGTATTGGATTGCAAATCCTAGAAAGATGGTTCAAATCCGTCCTTAGCCTACTTTACAATTATACCGTTTTCGTATAAGTGCTGCACCTATTTATTATCTAAGGTTAAAAACCTTAATCAACCTCTGTACTTATCCGCCATCTGCAACGCAGACGGTGCAAGCAACAACCGGCTAAGCGTCTGCGGCCAGAAAAAAGGTATATTTTTTTTTTGAATCAAGGCAAGGCTTTGTTTCAGATTTCGAGGTTGCTTTTTATCAAGGAAAAGGAGCGAGATAAGTAAAAAAATATATATATTTTTTTGAAGCAGCTCCCAGAACGAAGCATACTTTTGTTCAAAGCCACTACAAGATCGACCTTCAGACCACTTTATTCCCTCGAGATCTGAGCTCCTTAAAGATGATTTAATTTAAAGCTTCACTCTATTGTGTTTAGAAGTGGATTTGAACCACTGACACAAGGATTTTCAGTCCTTTGCTCTAACCACCTGAGCTATCTAAACAAAAATGAAAAAAGAACTATGTACAATTCTAGTTTGTTAATTATTCAAAAATTACTAAGTACAAATGCATATCTGGGCCATCGAATACCTACTTCCGATTTTCAAGGATATTTATACGGATTTAGAAATGAAATGGCTATTATTAATTTAGAAAAAACACTTATTTGTTTACGAAGAGCTTGTAATTTGATTGAATTTATTATTCGTGCAAAAGGCCATTTCTTATTGGTAAATACCAATCCAGAATATAATAAAATAATTAAACAAATGGCGAAAAAAACCAATCAGAGCTATATCAATCATAAATGGATTGGAGGTTTTTTGACCAATCGGAAACATATGAAAAATGTACAAAAACACTTTCAGAATTTCTCTGCGCATTCCAAATTTAAAGACGCCTCTACATCGTCGCCCTTTGATTTTTTCCCACATTTTAGAAAGATGCGAAAATGTTTTGAAGGAATCATGACACACGATATTCCAGATTGTTTAGTAATAATGAATGCAAATAAAAATTCTATGGCTATACTTGAAGCTAATCAATTACAAATACCTATCGTATCTTTGGTGGATTCTAATATTTCAAATAGATTACAAAAATTAATAACTTATCCCATTCCAGTGAATGATGATTCTATACAATTTGTATATCTATTTTGTAATTTGATTACGAAAACAGTAATTCTTTCACAAAGTGCTTGGCCGCTCTCGCGAAAACCTTTGAATGGAGGCCGCAGGCCGTAGCTTAAAAAAAAAATATATATATTTTTTTTTCGAATTAAAAAATTAAGAAAAAGAACCTTGAAACTCTTTCTAAAACTGTTTTATCAACAGATTTTACTCGATTTATCTATACTAATTACGACTTTTTCTCTATTTTTGTCATATATCGTAGTAACGCCCTTAATGATAGGCTTTTCTAAAGACTTCTTGTGTCATTCTCATTTAGGTCTAATCCGGATTCGTTTATTGTTTTCCTTTCTTCCTGAACGTTTTCTTCAGAATGATTTTGAAGATGGTACACTCGAATTGTATTGTTCAAGCGGCTATTGTTTGCAGAAAATATTACTTTCTAAATTGGTAGGTCATTGGGTTCTTCAAATAAGTGGTGTTTTCTGTACTTTTCCAGTGGTACAACTTCTATACCAATTCGATCAACCCAAAATGAATTGGTTCACCCTTATTATAGGAAGTCTGGTATTTACTCTTATGTGTGGTATTCATTCTTGTTTGGCTCTTGGAATAATATCTCATAGTTGGAACAGCTTGCAAAATCTTACCACTTTACCCACTCTATTACCCTTAATCATTTTCTGCACCTCTATCGAAACAGAATGGTTTCATGGTCTTTTATTAATGGGATATTTACTTTTGTTCTTATTTCTCTATCCTATTTCGGTTTCAATTACTTTACAAAAGTTAATAAGCCAATAGAATTGATTGCCTTCGCGTCAACTAAAAAAAAGGGTATACCAGTTTTTATTGGCTCACTCATTGTAAATGTCGTGGAGGAAACAAAGAAAAGAATATATATATTCTTTTCCTTCTGCATTTCTTTCCTATACTATACTCTTGTACACTGTTTGATTCCAGTAGAGGGAGAGAGAAACAAGGGCAGAGCGTGAAGTTCGAGTAAGGAAACTATTTCTAGGTTGCCGGGTGGCAGTGAGCCAGCTTAGCATAGCGCAAAGCGTATTTTCTTTGCATCATAAATTTATTAGGGAGGCTCATTAGTAAAGCGCTTCAAAGCTCAGCGAAGAAAACTTGTTTTCTTTTTTCCCTGCTGGGCTGGCCCTCTTTCGGCAGGCTTTCACAAAGCGAAGAGCTGATCAGGTGGGAAAGGGAAAAAAAAATGCTGCCGAGTTTTAATCATTAGCACGAAATGATCCATATTATTTCTTTAGCTGCGCCATTTATGGCTTATTATTTTATGATAAAACGTTAGAAAATTCCTATGTATTTTGAAATACTACGACCTTATTTTCTTATGTTATGTTCTTTCCGTTACGCACAAATTCTCATTGGATTTTGTTGGTTTTTAACAGCGATGGCTATTTATTTAAGTATTTGGGTAGCACCATCTGATTTTCAACAAGGTGAAAATTATCGCATTATTTATGTGCATGTTCCTGCCGCTTGGATGAGTTTACTTATTTATATCGCAATAGCTATCAGCAGTGTGTTATTCTTATTAACAAAACATCCGCTTTTTCAGTTATTCTCTAAAAGCGGTGCCAAAATAGGTGCTTTGTTTACATTGTTTACCCTATTAACCGGAGGTTTTTGGGGTAAACCTATGTGGGGTACCTTTTGGGTGTGGGATGCTCGTTTAACCTCTGTATTAATCTTATTTTTTATTTATTTAGGTGCACTGCGTTTCCAACAGTTCTCTGCGGACGTTGCTCCTATTTTTATTTGCATAGGGTTGATTAATATACCAATAATTAAATTTTCTGTAAACTGGTGGAATACATTGCATCAACCTTCAAGCATCAGCCAATTTGGTACTTCAATACATATTTCTATGCCCATTCCAATTCTGTTAATCCTTACTAGCTTCTTCCGTCTAAGCGGGATTTTTTTTATTTTGGAAACACGTCAAATTATTTTATCCTTTTCTAGTTTTTCTGTAAAGAATCAAATAAATCTGCAGAGCAACAATATAAAACAGGTTTTTTTTTATATAAATAATAGATCGAACAACAGCACCTAAGGAAAGGTTAGCTTTTATTGGGTTTAAGCGGGTTCCTTGAGGCTTTATAAGAAGCAGAGCAACGCCCCGCGTTAGAAAACGCAAAAAAATATATTTTTTTTGCCAATTATAAGCAAATTTTACCGAAATGTATAATGAATTAGGCCATTATTTTTTAGTACTGAGTATTTTCGTTGCATTGACTTACAACAAAAGACCTGCGGCTGTTTCACTTTATTTTTTCTTTTTTACCATTTCTTTTTTTGGTATTTCGTTTTGCTACATTTCTTCTGACTTTTCTAATTACAATGTATTTACCAACTCAAATGCTAATGCGCCTTTATTTTATAAAATATCAGGAACATGGTCTAATCACGAGGGCAGTTTGTTATTATGGTGTTGGATCTTAAGTTTTTATGGATTTTTTTTCGGTTATTGGGCTCGACCCTGCAATCTCTCAAAACGAGGGTGCAGTAAAAATATATTTTTTTTTCGCAGACCGCTAATGGCTTTTCGCTTCGCTTCCCTCATGAAAAAAGAAAATAAACGATTCAGACGTCATTTGTTGCAGAACCTGTTTGGTACCATAAATTGTAAAAGCTCTCTTAAGGGCCAATTCAAAGTAGCGCCCTTAGGTTTCCGTCAAGAGCCCTCAAATAAAAGGTTAGAGAATAGTGCGAATGCAAGAGAAAATAAAAGGCCCGTAGGGCTTAAAAGGTGGAAAGAGTTTGAAAAAATAAAATCTAGATTTTATTTTTTGCTTTACGTTTTATGGAACAATCTAGATTTTTTATTTTCGGCACGAAATGCAAAAGATAAAGTTTCGTTTATTGATGAACGGCGAATTTATATGGGCATTGCTTTATTTTTTTCGATTTTCTTATTAGCAAGTTCCAATCCTTTTGTTCGAATTTCATTTGTTCGTACCAAATCACTTGCAGAATTAAATCCTGTTTTACAAGATCCTATATTAGCTATACATCCTCCTTGCATTTATGCAGGATATGTTGCCAGTGCTATTGGCTTTTGCTCATGTCCATTCAAAATAATGAACGGTATCTTTGCACCCTATTTGCCAATGCAAAGGGAAAGCAAGACCAAAGATAATAAAATGTTTGACGCTTTCTTGATTGAAGCCCGCATAACAAACAGGCTGATTACCCGGGAGAATGCAAAAAAAATTATCAAAAATATATTTGAAAATCCCTGTTCTCTCCATCCCAGTTTTGCTTTCATCTTGCTACGCAATAGGAGCCTGCTAGTGCTTCGGCACTTGGCGGCGCCTTTTTCGTTCTGGCCGAAAGAGCGGCTGAATCTCACGAAGAGCGAGCGCACGAAGTGTGTTGTTCGTAAAGCAAATACTGCGTCTTTGCATTTTGGTTGGATTCACGGTGCGAATCCAGTGGTATCTGGCCCAGAATACCATGGGTGGAAACAAATTAAAATTTGGATCTTGACATGTTGGTTTTTTCTAACTGTAGGTATATTGCTAGGAAGTTGGTGGGCTTATCATGAATTGGGTTGGGGTGGTTGGTGGTTTTGGGATCCTGTAGAAAATGCTTCTTTTATGCCTTGGGTATTGGCTACAGCTTGTATTCATTCAGTAATTTTACCTAAATTGAATTATTGGACCTTGTTCCTTAATATGGTTACTTTTTTATGTTGTATTTTAGGAACTTTTTTCGTACGTTCTGGATTGCTAGCTTCTGTTCATAGTTCTGCTACAGATTCTACACGAGGAATCTTTTTATGGTTTTTTTTTCTTCTAATTACTAGCATATCCTTGATGTCTTTTTTTCAAATGAAGCAGCAATCAAGTACCAGGCTAGTTGGTGCATTATTTGATTCATCATCGAACCAAGGCCTAACGGCCCTAAAAACCGTAAACCAGATCTTATGGTATTCGCGGCGAAGCACTCTATTCGTGCACTCGCGCAAATTTATTCGTTTATTAGAGCTAATGGGGGGCGAAGAAGGCCATGACAAAGTCATTGTATACAAAGTCAGTAAAATGCCTAAATAAAGAGAGCTACCCTTTTTTTCGGGCCAGGGAAATAAAAAGCTAGCTTAATTTCGATTCCACACGGCCCCTTGTGTGAAACCTTTGGCTTTTCTTTATTTGCTATGCGAAGACTCCGCGCCTTCCAGGAGCTATGGCTATGGAGGTATTGTACCGAAGGGGCGCGAAGCGTTCGCGGAAGACTGAAGAAGATAAAATAAAGCCCAAAAATTAAAAAAAAGCACTCATATCAAAAAAAGTATTTTTTTGCTTAAATTTTGAGTTTTTTATTTCGTATCCTCTTATTTGAAGGAGCAAAATCCTAAAAGCAAATAGAGCAGATGGTCCAACTACAGAACTTTTTTTTTTTTCTTATCTTTATGCTTGTGCTCTGTGGTACGGCAGCACCCATACTATTCCAATGGTTGGTAAGTAGAGATGTTTCCACAGGTGCTCCTTTTTATCATGGTACTATAATACCTATTTTTACCTCTTTATTATTGGTTCTGGTTCATGTACATTTCAGGGGATTCATACGCTCTATGGACGAAACAGAAAGGATAGTTTTGGTAATAGCAAGACCCATTCTATTACCCAACATAATTGAAAAAAGCTCTCTAAAAACTAGAGCTAAAAATGCATTTTTTTTATTTTTTATTTTTATTCTCAATTCTCTTATTTTCAAATTTCTGGGAGACTTGTCATATTTAGAATCTTTTTGTGGTGTGCTTTGTTTTTTATTATTTTGTACATTCTCCTTATCATTCAAATATAGGCGCGATACATTGGCGAACAAAGGGCGTAGGCCTAGAATGAAAAGGATGAAAGCGCGTAAGCGGGCACAGAGAAGAAAGCGCTTGGCGCTTTCTTGGCCTAACGAAAAGGAGGAACGAAAAAATGAAAAGAGAGAAAAGTTTTACTTTTTATTTTTCTCAAATAAATCAAAAATATTTTTGATTTATTTGCTGCAATTTTCAAAAACCTTCGGCCTCAACGAAAAAGCCAAAATTTTGGCTTTTTATTCTCTGCTCGCTCTTTCGCAAGCTGATTCTTCTGTCCCTGAAGAAAATAAAGCGCTGGGCGCTTTCTTGGAAGAAAGCGCCCAGCGCTTTGATTGGAATAGATTTTTTATTGTTCGCGCCTTACCAAAAAGACTGATGGATGTTGATCATGACTTTCGAAAAGTTCCCATGACTATGAAAATTTCACATGGAGGAGTTTGCATTTTTATTATGGGTGTTATTCTGTCGTGCGACCCGGCGGCTTATGTGCGACTATCATCGTTTTTAAGCCCACGCCATGTAGGCGTGAACTCTGGTTGAATTCGGGTTCTAAATCCCGCCGCTGAAATGCTCAGTCGACTCTTGAACCTTGATAGGAAGACGGCTTCTTCCCAAATTCGTGCGAAAGGTTCAAGGACTTAGGATGAACTAATGTGAATGGGTATAAGCTTCGTTGCTCAAAAACACCTAGTACTGACCACACTGAGAGACTTGCCAATGGCAAGAAAGGCCGCGGGTAACGCTAGTTGACGAAGTGGCGTTAAGCATTCCCAGCGATACGGAAAGAGAGGTCGTGATGATATCATCTACGTTCGTACTGCTCCTCGTGGAGTAAATCTCACATCCAACAATCTAACCAGGGAACGGGATAATTCTCACTAAGTTCCACTAAAACTGGCAGGCCAGCCGGGCCGTAAGCTAGTGGGAACAGGATTCTCCCGAAAAGACAAAACCTTTGGGACAAACGCTTACTTTGCTCACGTTAGTGAAGTAAATCTCGGAGGAAAGGCTGACGCGGGGACTCAGGGCGCAGCATAACGAATGGTGGAGAGTTCGTATGAGCAGAATGAATAGAAAAAATATTTTTTTTTTACCGATAGGCAGACGGCATTTAAATCTCTGCTTTATTATTCGGGTTTCAGGTTCCCCCTGAGAAGAGCCGTATGAGGCCGTAGGCTCACGTACGGTTCGGAAGCCAAGCCCCTGCAGTAATGCTGCGGCTTAGGTTGACCAACACAAAAAAGAGACAGTTTACTCAATTATTGCCTTTGGGTTCCGAATTATATATAGGGAAGGAACGTTGTTGTTTGCGAGGTATTGATCAATTACATGGACCTACTTTTCATTCCATTTGTGGTAATTCAATTATTTATAAACCGTCTTTAAAAAACCCATTCATTTTTGAGCATGATGGATCACTTCGTGCCATAATCGACTTGTTGCCAATTGCTACGCCCCTGTACCAGAATGAAGAAGTTGAAAAAAAATATATATATTTTTTTTTTCATTTTTTCCATGGTGACAGATCATGGAGAAATCGCGAACATAATAGTTTCCCACTTTGGTTGACTGTGTTCCCAGAAAAAAGATTCTCTTTTTCTGATCAAGAAACAAGCACTACCAAAGTCGCTATACATAGTAATCTTTTTACGGATCTATATGCTCTGATTGGAACTGGAAGTTTCGAAACAGGCTGGTATATTACCATAATGAAACTACCTTTTATTTTCTGTATTTGGATAGGTTTTATTCTGGCTTCATTGGGAGGCTTGTGTAGTTTTCTACGCCAGCTGGCTTTCTATAGATTGCATTGGAATTAAAAAAAAATATATATATATTTTTTTTTAATATGTATGAAATTGGGAATTACATAAATCTGGAGTAAAAGGATTCGAACCTTTGCCTGTCGGTATCAAAAACCGAAGCCTTTCCACTTGGCTATACCCCAAAAAGTCTACCTACGGCCTTTGTTCGTAAAGCTTACAAAGTGCTACGCACCTAAAACAAAAACGAAATCACTTCCCACTGCGCCAATGGCTTATAATGGAACGACGCAAGGGCGGGTAATTTAGTTATGTTCTCCCACAATATACAATATTATTTAATAACTGAATCATTCATCTATATCGTGAATGAAGGATCTATAACTTTAAGCCTAAGTCGTTTTCTTCTGCATACATAGTAAATAGAGCACATAATAGCTTATAATCTGATTTATGAATTGAGCACACTTCTGATGAATAAACGTATATTATTTTTTTGCCAATTAAGCAGTATGGCTTCTCTTACAATTCCCAAAAACAGTTTGATCACGACTCGTGTTCGATCCGCTGTCAAATTTTGTTATAAAGCTGTCTATGAATTTGGGTGAAGGCTCCGGCCGTAAATCTTTAATAAAAAGATTCAAAACATCATAGGGATCTATATTTAGAGATCAAGCAATCTGGTTACACTTAATCTTGATATTGATCTTACAACTTAAGCACTTGAATTACTAAGCCTTTTTTTAGGTGTTAGAGACAGAAAAATAACCGCAGTGATTAGAGGATGGTGCGATCACTGCGGTCCCTCCCGCACAAGTAGGTTATGATTATAAAACGCATGTCATATTAATATCAAATATATCATTTTGATATATTTGAATTAAATGGGAAATAATAATGTTAAAGAAATACTTGTTCTTGGAGCCTTGTAACTTCCGCTGGTAATAATCATAATTTAAGGAAAGATAAGTTTCTGAAAATGATTGTCATAGCGTTATGTCTTGTGATAAAGGCAGAGTTTAGAGTTAGCTTTGAACTTAGATCACTCAGGAAAAATTGTGGAATCATTATGTTATTCTATTGTCATCGCTTCATAATATCGGCATACTTTGTGCTTTCGTGTGTGTGGCTCGGGTACCTTCATTCTTCATCCATATTCAGTTGACCCCTGCGTAGATTTGTGGTCACGAAGTGACCCAACTTCCATTAGTTAAATATGCCGAGTGCAGCTCAACAATCTACGATAGCCGGTCGCACTCATAATATCTTGAAAAGCAGCATTAGCTGAGAAAGAATAATTATATAGTAGACTATATTTGCTAAACAAATAGGGGCTAGGAAGAAATAAGGCCGCAGTGGGTCTCCGATCGAGCCCTAATTATTGCAAAACGTCAAGTTCCGACTTGTACGGATAGAGGGACTCGAACCCCCACAAACATTATGGTTACCAGAACCTAAACCTGGCATGTCTACCAATTCCATCATATCCGCCAAAACTTGGTTCAATCTGCGGAAATTTTTTTTTATTCTTTCTCTAATTATCAGACCCTCCTCATGGCCTCAAGACTATCTCAGATGATGCCTTAACGGTCCATGGATTGCCGGATTGTTTCTTGCCAATCGATAATTACAGTCACATGGATGGGTCAAACTCTTGTCAAACTATAATCGAAGTCACATCATATTTGGACCAAAGGCTCTGTAGGTTATGTTGTGTTTTGTAGTTCTCTAATCGTGCCTGTGGATAAAGTTATCTCTCATGGTTCATTACTGTAAGAATAAAGTAGATTAAATTTGCTTATTAATGGTCCATAAATAAGTTATATCTTTTTTTGCGTTCGCGGGTGTACTATCTAAGCATTGTATCTTTCTGCCGCGCTGAAATAGGGCGAAGCATTGTATTTGAGTCCTTGCTCTTACGCAATGAACCACCAGTGCCGGTAGTTTCTTTTGTATGTGATTTGATTGGCATACTGGCGAATTTATTATGTTATTTCTTATTGTTGTCCTTGTTATATTATATTGTGGTTGGGTGCGTGATGATATTTTGTTTTTTTACAAAAACACGCAAATTTTTGATTTACCCAATACTATACAGATTGTGACGTCTATATATTTCGGTCCAGTGCACGGTGGAATTGGCCTGAACTATATATATGTTGGATTTTATGTTTTAACGCCTTATATCGACCCAATATTGCAGAGTCTATGGTCGACTCCGCTCAAATGCATTTATTTCTAATCCTCTTCTTTCGGAACAATAGAGTAACTAAACAACAAAAAAGGTGCTTTCTTTCTTTACTCGTTTGTTGCCAACCCTACCAATTAAACTGACTAACAGTTTTTTAAATAAACAAACAAGCAATTTGGATGGAGAGCAAATTTGGATGGAGAGCAACTCTACTCTCTCTGTTTTCCAAGTCGAGAAGTCCCAAATAATCTTATTGGCGCTTTCTTCATGATACCTCTATTATTTATGCCTATCCATTTGAGCTGCGCCCTTAGGTTGCCAGTGGCCTGCGACCTGGCACAGACTGTCGATGCATACTATTAGCTAAGGACGAAGCTGGCGCCTTTGTCTGCTCGCTCAGTGGCGCGTTTTGCCGCATGGCTCAGTGTTGCGCCTTGAGCTAAGCCACGCCACAGGGCGACGACTAATGCGTTGCCCTGCTGGGGCTCAAGCTCTTCAGGCTACTGCCTTATTTCTCAGCTACCAAACACAGAGCCAAAAGCTGAAGACTATGACTTTTTGTCGAATGAATCATCATAAATAATGATTATATATTTTTTTTTATAAAGCAAATATCTTGTTTTTGCCTACACTGTTTTGATTCTGCAAAATGATTACACAACGTTAAGATCTGTAAAGGTTACATGCTTCAACCAACAAAATAAAAATTTTGTTTCAAACACAACTAATTACCCCATTAATGGATGGAGAGGGATTCGAACCCCCGGTATTCTCAATACTTCGGTTTTCAAGACCGACTCTTTCAACCGCTCAGACATCCATCCTTATCTTAATAAGATTATCGGCTTAAAGTAAGCAATAATCAACTTAATATTAATTTACTATGTAAATGAAAGTTCAGAGGAGAAAGCGAGAGAAAATGAAGAATAATTTTAGGCGGATATGGATTAAAGGTAAATTATCTGCCTTCCAAGCAGGAGATATGGGTTCGATTCCCGTTATCCGCAATGGCTAAAAAAACCAAATCAACTTCATATGCCTGCATCAAGATTTAAAACTTGTCGTCAAATTTCAGAAAATGTTTGGCAGACCAAAAAACTTACTCAAAAACAAAAAGCCATTATTTTAAAGCTTCGAAAAAAAACAAATAAAAAACAATCTGACTTTTCCAAACAATTACAAACTATACAAAAGTTGTCCCTTTTTTATGGAAAATTACCCATTAAAAAGATGCAAAGGTCTGAAACGCAGACTTATCTAGATAAAAAAAACAGTTTGTTATTCGATATAGAACAAAGATTAGACGTTATTCTGCTTCGTCTTAATTTCTGTTTAACTATTTTTCAAGCACGGCAGCTAATAAGTCATAAGAAAATTTGTGTCAATTATAAAATGGTCAATATTCCTGGTTTTCAAGTATCTAACGGTGATCTTATATCTATTCAAGAGAATTTTTTATATTTCATTAAATCAAAAATAAGACAGAATCTTCAAAGTAAGCGAATATGGAGAATGAAACCTACTCATTTAGAGGTAAATTATAAAACACTAAAAGCCGTAGTATTATATGAACCTCAACAAATACAATTCCCTTATAGCATAGATCTAGACCTTCTTGATTAGAGCAGCAACGTACGTAAATTATTTATTGGCAGAGCAATAACAGAGGGGCGTAGCCCTCGTAGATGTTGAAAAGAATATATATATTATGGGAAATCTTTTTATTTCTTCGAAACACGTTTGGCTTTTTGCCATGAACATAAAGACAATACTACGGTTGCTCTAGAAGAAAAAGTAAAGCTCGTATGCCCGAGCAGACGGAGCATTCGTTTTATGCTCTATCGGCTTCGTCTTTCCCTATGTCTTCAGGGCTGAACAAGAGCGTAGCCAGCGGGGAGTTCTTTTCGTTAAGCCTGCTCTGTAGTGCAAAGTGAAAAATACTTTCGTTTGCTGTGTTTCAGCTAGCTTTGTAACAGCTATAAGCAAGCCCGGTCATATCATATTCAATTGGCGAAGACTACGGCATGGTAGGCGTCGCAGAGCAGTTCCTAGAGCCATTTCGGCGAAGCGCTTATTTGTTGCTTGATGGCGTCGCCCTGCTCCGCTTAACCGGATCCAGATCAACCATAAACCATCTAGGGTGGGGGGGGGTCGGCGAAGCGCGAAAGAAGCTGTTGGGCTTCTGCGCCTCCCTTTCCTGCATTACCCAGAGAGAGAAAAAAGCTGGCCGGACAAAGAGAGGGGGGATAGATAGATGGTTAAAGCTTAGTGCATAGCAGCAAGCAAAATTGGGCCAAAGATCAAAAAAAATATAGATTTTTGTTGCGCCTTGCGGCCTTGGTTCCTGGCCATGGGCCAGTTTCGGTTAAAGGGCTAGTTGCTTCTTATAAACTTGTATGATCAATGCGTAAAAAATGGTCAACTCTATTATACGATAAATAAATAAACAAGCAACAATTTGACACCAGATATCTGGAGGTGTTAGAAGAGCTGCCGTAAAAAGCGAGAGAACCATAAAAAAACGACGATTTTTTATGCAGGTTTTCACAAAAATACCTTTTGATTCTAGCACACAGATCACAAGTACCTGTACTTGAGAGCATATTGATGAAATAAACAAAATACGAACAGTTAATACAATATAGTCGAAAATCTTAGGTTGTAACTTTATTATGAGCAGATTAGTTGATGTTTTATTTAATTCGTATAAAAAGTGCCAAACATTGGGAACTACCTCAACGAGAGTGACAAAAAAAAACAGGAAGAAGCAAAAACCACTTAAGTAAAAAAATTTGTTGTATTTTTTTCTTTGTTCTTCATAGCAACTGGGAATCAAAAAACACCAAATTTGATGACTTAGAAAAGGAAATAAAAAGTAAAAGCATGATATTAAAGAAATAGTAACATACGTGCTCAAGGCCTCCGTTAATTGTGTACAGATAAGACCTGAATAAGAAAGAATAAGAAAAGGTTTCGCTGACAAAAAAAACAAATCTTCTGAGAACCAATAACACGTAAACCATGTTAAACTAAAGCAAATAAATATCCAAAAAAAACGAATTCTAACTTCTTTCAGAATAGTTTTGAATAAAAAATTCGTGATATTTCGTCGTGTGTTAAACCCAATAAAAAGGAAAAAAAACGTTGGGTTGGCTTTTGTTGCGTCCGGTAAAGTGTGCAATCAATCATAAGGCCCCGCCAATATTCTATTTCCATTTCATTAGTGGTTAGGGGTTTGCCCTTATCATTTTACTACATTCAAGGGTACTCATTCATCATAATGCAATTACTATGTATTAAAACCATCTTACAGCTGAGCTAGATTGAGCAAAAGGCGTAGCATGTAGCGCAAACAGCCACAGGGAATCTATGGCTAAAGCTTTAAAGAGCTTGTGGCAAAAAAAAATATGTATATTTTATTTAAGCCTTTCTTGTTTTTTTTTTCCCAAGGAGTTCATTCGGAACAAGTGAATGAATAGAGGATAGAACAGAAAATGGAATGCGTTGAGGCACGTAGCGAGCAAAAAAAATATATATTTTTTTTGCTCGCTATTCTCTTTTTTCCATGTCTTTCTTTCCCCTGTCCAAATTATCAAGCGAAATATTTTTAATATTTTTTTTTGCTTTATGTATGATTTTCACTTGGTAGAGAGCTGGCGCCATTCCTACGCCGCGCGCCCTTCATTCGTTATACGAGGACAGCGGAAGAGAAAAAAGAAGGAAGCTTCTTTCTTTGCAGTTCACAAATGAATGAAGGTTAGTATTGTACTGCATTCTTAGCTCAGTTGGATAGAGCAACAACCTTCTAAGTTGAAGGTCACAGGTTCAAATCCTGTAGGATGCTTAAAGAAAGTGCATAATGAATGACTCAATAATATATACCAACGGTACATGCATCTATCGATTAATGTAAAACCATTAAAGGTTACATACCATACATACACGCGTGGATTGACCAATTTATAAATAAATAATTTCTTATTTATTTTGGGGGAGAGTGGCCGAGTGGTTAAAAGCGACAGACTGTAAATCTGCTGAAGGTTTTCTACGTAGGTTCGAATCCTGCCTCTCCCACATACTTCGTATCTAAAAAATAGAGACGAAGCACTTGTTTTTGTGCTTATCCTTTCATGCAATTAAATAAAGTGGAACTTTCCCAGAAACATATTGAATGCTTTGGTATTTGAGCCCTCTCCGAACCGTACGAGATAGTCTCCTATCATACGGCTCTCCAATTCAACCTCTATTCGAATTTGCTTTCGTCGTTAGATTCTGGCCTGTTTTTCTAGCGATTGGCCCCCAAGTGGTTTAAGTACCATAAAGCAACTTGCTTTTTCACTATAGCGATAATGAGAAAGTCTAGCAATAGATAATAAAACAACGAAAATTTTTTTTTCATTATCTATTCCGCGCCCGTCCTTAATATTTTGGACATGGTGCATTCTATTCAGATTTACGATATAATGGAGGAAGCGCAGAAAGCAATTATGCGGCATTTTAGTCATCGATAAAGTTATGCTGTAGGATTCTTGGTAGCAGAGTTTGCTCTGTAGTTTAGAGCGCATCGAACGAATTTTGAGATAGTCAAGCTAGGGTTTCTGACAAGGATGCCAGTAAGCTGGCATTGAAGACAGTATGGGTTTTAGTATATCCCGATAGTGAGGATTTTTCGGCCTCATATTTTGCGTGGAGTACCTCTCCTACTCACAGATTGTCTCCAGGCTTCCACCCGGATGTCCGTGATAGCGCAAAAATATATATATATTTTTTTGCTATTGGTTCTACTTTAACCTTCAGATGAAAATAGGTCTTCAAAACAGAAAGGCATAGCGTTTTTCACCTTCGGCTTTTTATTCTGCTTCGTTCGCATAGCGAATGACGGCGCGCAGCGCGTAGATTCGCTTTGTGCTGAACTTTTTCCGATTACCGTACTCCGCTCTGTAGAGCTTGCAGTTTCTTGTCCCATCAATGGTCTCGTTCTGTCTGGTATTGGTGTCATCGATGCAGGTTTTGCGGCCCTAGTGGGCATAAGCCATGATTCATAAGTCTAGGTTGTCTACGATGTTTTGCAGGTTCGAATAGGTTTCCATAGCTTTACAAAAGCTAAGAATCCAAAAGTCCATTAAAAAGCGGCAGCCCCCCCCCCAATCGCTTTTTTCTCATTCTCGAACAAATATCGTTTGAGATTTGTAGGAGCCTGACTAGAAAACTTGGTTGAATATAGTCTGCCAAGATACAGCAGACGCTTAGGCCCCTTCCCTTCTGCCAGTAGTTCTAGCGAAAAAAATATTTTTGCTAGGGTTCGGGCGGGTACTATGGGCCCTCTGCCATCCACCTTCATTCAGCTAACTGAAGTGGACTTCACCGGTGTTGCCTACAGTTCTTGGCCAATTTTGGTTCAAAGCCGTTTTGCGTTGAGATGTCGTTTAGTCTTTCGTCCCCATTAATTTGGGTAATCTGCTCCCTAGTGCAGGCCCTGCAATGTCCGCAGGGTTTCTTTTTTTATTCTGGTCTTACCATAATTTATCGATGGCAGACTGAGAGCTTAACAGCGTGCACTTGTGTGCATAACCACAGGGGAGTTCCTTGTGGTTAACTGCAGGTCCAGTTTGACCGAAAAAGACTTCGATTTGCTAGAGCAGGGGCTCATCTCATACAATAGCAGGCTAGCGTAGTGGTCTTGGGTCGTTTGGGCTAAAGTTATTTGTTTGCTTTGTATTCAGGCTTTGTTCAGAAAAAAAAATAAAATTTTTTTGCTATGGGCTCTCCGCTGCGTTTTATTCGAATCTTCTACTCGCTGAGCAAAGAAGGGGACCGCAGCTCAAACGTATTCTTTGAACGCTGCCCGCGGCCTTTCAGGGCCAAAAAAGGCGCTTTGCGCTTTCCGGGACAGCCAAAAAGCAAGTTGAAAGCCTAAAAAACATACCTAACTTCCCTAAAAGCTTCTTTTCTCTCTTCTCTCCTCCTTTTCCCAATCACGTTTCTAGAGCATGCTGTGGTTCCCACCCGTTTACACGGTGGTTGGGTAAGCTCTATGCCTGGCACGCGGAATAGCGTCTCGCGTGGTTTGCTATATGGCTGCTAGCGCAGGACTGCAAATATTCTCCATATGGCTGAACAATAACTGTAGGCGACGCGAACGGTCGCCCTAAATTCCACTGCAATAGTCCCGCGAATTCGAAAAGTTATAACCAGAATGGCCAGTCCAATAGCGGATTCCGCAGCTGCCACCGTTAAAACGAATAAAGCAAATAATTGACCCATCATATCATCTAGATAAACAGAAAATACCAGGAAGTTCAAATCGACTGCAAGTAACATTAACTCAATTGACATTAACATAATAAGAATATTTTTTCTATTCAAAAAAATCCCCCAAATACCTAAAAGAAAAAGAATCATAGAAAATGTTAAATATTTTACTAGATCCATAATAAGAGTCTCTTTTTTAAAAGCCAACTCGGTTTCAAACCAAGCACACGCCGGTTCCTTAGCCAATCAATACATATATTTTGCTGCGCTTTCTGCGCTTATTCCTGCTCTATAGCACCATCCGAATCTTCAGATGATTATAAAGTTTTTTAAAAAACAAAAGACAAAAAAACATATTTGATAATTATTAAACAGAAGACTCTGAAAAGAATTAAAATCCAATTTCGTGTTATTTCATGGTGAACATAATCTGTCAGAATCTCTTCGATTCCCACATGAATATGCCAGAATAACAAAATATTTAACAGAATCAGAGTGGAAACATTTGATATAAGAATGGTTGGGATTAGAGAAGCGGCAGTCATTCTTTGAAGAAGCCAATGCCCTAAGGTCTCTCTATGAGCTTTCATTGCTTTTCACCTTTTTTTTCGAGAGTGAGAGGAAACTGGCCTTTTTGGTCCGGCCCCCTTTTATAGAACCGTATGTGACAATCACCCGTCATATGGCTCCGCCTATCTAGAAAGTATCCTGTCGGCTGAAATAATACTGGGACAAGTTGTAGGCTCATTTTAGTTAACCCTTTGCGAGATAAGGCAGGCCCGATTCCAGGGCATCGCCGAGCCGATCAGGAAACAAAAATATATATTTATATATATTTTTGTTTCGCCTCTAGGGAGTATCGTACTCTGCGCTTACGAAAAATAGAATCGGATAATATTCAATACAGCTAAACAAGCTGCACAGAATAACATAATAATTCCAGAAGTATATACTTTGGATAATTCTAGAAAAAGACCTAGATCCCACAATAAATGACGAATTCCATTACTCATATGATAGCACAAGGCCAATAAAGTGAAATTGACTACGCTTAAAATCAACCAATGGAAATAGAAAGTGAAGGAAAAAGCATACCAATAAAAATAATAAGAAGTAAGGTTAAGATCACCTATTTTCAGGAGAAGAATACTAAAAAAAACCATGGTGGATAGAGTCAAACTTCGGTAAGAAGTGATAATTAACTCCTGCCTACTAAGTGCTCTCCGAACCGTACGAGATAGTTTCCCATCATACGGCTCACTAACTCTCCTTTTTGTTTCGATCTGCACGGGCTCCATTGACTCCGGCTTGTTGGGTGGGTGATCGCTCTTCCCATCTACTGATTGAATTATGAGTGGCACTGGATGTATCATCATATATAATATATTAACATCTTGATGTTAATAGGGCGCGACAAAAAATCTAAATATATAAATATATTTGCTAGGCCCTCAAATACATTTGATTTTTTTCGAGTTTTGAAGAGTAAAACCTGCCAAACCAGGCAGGTGCATAGACCCCTTCGCCTTCTACCGAATACTAAAGCTTTCAAGCAGGTACTATGGGTCCTCTGACTTCCAACTCGGACCATAGTGTACGGTTGGATCTCGCCGGTATTACCTGTGAGCTATAGCGCTTAAGATGTCGTTTAGTTCTTTGTCCCCGAATAGGTGGGTAATCTGCTTCCATGCGTAAAAAATATATCTATTTTTTTTGTCCTTACCGTTCTTAGCCGCCAGCAGGCTGAAAGCATAACAGTGTTCGTGCGATTCCCCGCGTGCGTTTCCGCACCGGTTCGCTGTAGGGCAGGCTGACCCGAAAAGAACTCCGATTCTTTATAGAAGCTCTATCATCTCGTGCTAAATAAAAAAATATATATATATTTCATTTAGCAAGCGCCAGCAGGCCGGCGAAGTATTATTGCAGGCCGATAAATTAGCCGACGAATATATCTTCCTTATTGCTGCTTCCGTGGCATGCTTTGTTCCTTCCGCCGTTGAGTAAGCCTCGAGCCCTTCGAGCAGTAGTGCCTTTGTTGTAATCACAGGTGACCTAACGGCTGCCCCTAAGAAAGCCCCAGAGATTCTATGGAAAATGGAGAAAGTAGAAGTAAGTTGTGGCTTATAAATGGTAAGATGAGGTGATAACGGTCGATTGATTTTCATGTTTTTAGTTGACTTTGATTTTGACTCAAGGTGACAGGATTTGAACCTATGACCCTCTGTACCCAAAACAGATGCGCTACCAGACTGCGCTACACCTTGGCTTATGTTCTCTAATGAATAGTTGATGAAAGTTTAGGATGTTATTAATCAACATACAAAAGAACCAGGGCTAATAAAAAAAACTATATTTTTGGGTTAGTGGAAAATCCACTATCATCTCGTTCAGTTTCTTTTTTGTTGTTCTTTGCTCGAAAATATTTTTTTGGTGGACTTTTATGAGTGTTTCAATTTTTTCATGCTCGCTCGAAGCCAGGGGGGTAAGTCGGTTATTGTCCACCTTATTTATAAAGCTTTATAATGATTAGCTTTATAATGCAATTACATGTAATTGCATTATAAAGCTAACCATTCAACATAATAGATTATTAATTTTTTAATTATGTTATTAACTAAGTAATTCCTCATGGAATAGCCATGAATAATCATGGATAAATAACGACGGCTTGGATTCAAAATTGCGATTAATCTTGCAGCCTCAAAAAACTACAGCCCAAAAATATAATTCTTATCAAAACCGAAAAGAATAAAAGCCAAACGAAACCGAAACGAAGCCTTCGTCGAAATCTACGTCATTGCTTCGCTTTACTGTGAACAACTAGGTTTATTGCAATGTTGGCAGAGCCTCGAAGCGGGATACAGCAAAAAAAGGGAATTTGGGAATTAGGATCAAGAGCAACAAAGATGCGCTTCGCGCCCTGTTTTTTATCAAAATTATTCACCTTTATATTGAAAGATGAAAGCTAGACAAGGCCACCTACAGTGAAGACCGTGGTACTCTATACAGCATAGCATACTGGCAATCTGCAATCAATTTGCAATCACTACGTAATTACGTAATGCGAAAGCATAACAAGTTGATTGGATCAAAGGTTCTACATAGTGAATCCTTTTTGGTTTATGGGTAGTAAACTTTAGTATGATAATGATTTAATTAGTGATACGCAGAGGTTTTATATTGGAAGTTTGGTAGGTTCAAAACCTACTTCTGTGTAAAAAATCATACTTAAAAAAAAGAGTTTGATCCTGGCTCAGAATGAACGCTAGCGATATGCTTAACACATGCAAGTTGAACGTTGTTTTCGAGTCGAAATGAGAACAAAGTGGCGAACGGGTGCGTAACACGTGGGAATCTGCCAAACAGTTTGGGCCAAATCCTGAATGAATGAAAGCTAAAAAGCGCTGTTTGATGAGCCCACGTAGTATTAGGTAGTTGGTTAGGTAAAAGCTGACCAAGCCTACGATGCTTAGCTGGTCTTTTCGGATGATCAGCCACACTGGGACTGAGACACGGCCCAGACTCCTACGGGAGGCAGCAGTGGGGAATCTTGGACAATGGGCGAAAGCCTGATCCGGCAATATGGCGTGAGTGAAGAAGGGCAACGCAGCTTGTAAAGCTCTTTCATCGAGTGTGCGATTGTGACAAGACTTGAATAAGAAGCCCCGGCTAACTCCGTGCCAGCAGCCGCGGTAAGACGGGGGGGGCTAGTGTTATTCGGAATGACTAGGCGTAAAGGGCACGTAGGCGGTGAATCCGGTTGAGAGTGAAAGTCGCCAGCTCAACTGGCGGAATGCTTTCAAAACCAATTCACTTGAGTAAGATAGAGGATAGTGGAATTTCGTGTGTAGAGATAAAATTCACAGATATACGAAGGAACACCAAAAGCGAAGGCAGCTTTCTGGGTCTCTACTGACGCTGAGGTGCGAAAGCATAGGGAGCAAACAGGATTAGATAGATCCGGCCGGGCTCTAAATGAAACACGGTCAAAGGTGTCCCCTCCGATCGCGAGGTCAGAGTGTGCATCCAGCTATTTCGGGGAAACTTTGATATGAATGTACCATTTAACATCAGACAATCCCGAGGGAAGTGCTTTAATCTCGGATCAAGAGCACCCCGTAGAGACTATGAAAATAGGGAAATAGAAGATATAAAGAAAAATAGGCAAAGCTCAAGCTCCTAACCTGCACTTGAAGAGACTCAAGCAAATATCTTTGTCGGATTTAATGAAATCAATTATCTTAGGATAACTCCTAAGAGATGGCAAGGTTCTCCGTTCGTTATAGCCAAATGAAGGAAAATTACTTTCGGTGGATGGAAAGTAGGCTCACTGCATGAAATCTTGGCACTAAGTTCCGTGCAGGGGCAAGCCGTCGATGGCTTTGGCCAGAACAAGTGGCTACTGATGACTTCGACAAAGAATATGTTAAGCTTTTAGCCCGAGACTTAGACACTTTTCGAAAGGAAGGTTTACGGGCCTATTCGAAAAAATCGAAAGTACGGTAATTCAAGCCAAGAGTCTTACTGCCGCCTTTGGTCTGGTATTGAGGAACTTAAGAGACTGCTTTGAATGATCTTACCACATGTTCCCGTGGCGAGCATGCCCAGGAAAGCCATATTATTGGTTTACAAAGATCCTGAAATTCAACAACGCTGGATCTCTGAAATGAAGAAAGCTTTGCCTCTTTTTTCGAAGTGCATTAACCAATAGTTAGCCAATAAAAAAGAAAGCAACTGCAAAGATTGGAGTTCAGAGAATGATATAGTCCATTTTTGAAGATAATCATCACGTAGTGATCGTGATGGGATTATTTCTTTTCCATCATGACCTCGAGAAGCAGCTAAGCCACTGAACAAGGGCTCAATGCTGGCGAAAAACTATCTTCAATATGACCCTGGTAGTCTATGCCGTAAACGATGAGTGTTCGTCCTTGGTCTGCGCTGTATGCAAAATGGCTGATCAGGGGCCCAGCTAACGCGTTAAACACTCCGCCTGGGGAGTACGGCCGCAAGGCTGAAACTCAAAGGAATTGACGGGGGCCTGCACAAGCGGTGGAGCATGTGGTTTAATTCGATACAACGCGCAAAACCTTACCAGCCCTTGACATATGAATAAGTTTGCTTGTCCTTAATGGGATGGTACGAAAATTTATACAGGTGCTGCATGGCTGTCGTCAGCTCGTGTCGTGAGATGTTGGGTTAAGTCCTATAACGAGCGCAACCCTCGTTTTGTGTTGCTAAGACATGCGTTTTGGATTAAAGGATCGATTATTGAGCACTTAAAAGTAACGAAGACCACAACATTAAAAAAGGATATCACAACACCGTGTGGCTACGACTACACAGTTGTCGAAGGGTACTTCGACGAGCACAGCTCTCATAGCGTGGCACACATAACAATGTGGCACCCAGTCTTTGTAAAAATAATTGACAATCCATGCCATGTACTGCACTCACAAGAAACTGCCAGTGATATACTGGAGGAAGGTGGGGATGACGTCAAGTCCGCATGGCCCTTATGGGCTGGGCTACACACGTGCTACAATGGCAATTACAATAGGAAGCAAGGCTTTAAGGCAGAGCGAATCCAGAAAGATGGCCTCAGTTCGGATTGTTCTCTGCAACTCGAGAACATGAAGTTGGAATCGCTAGTAATCGCGGATCAGCATGCCGCGGTGAATATGTACTCAGGCCCTGTACACACCGCCCGTCACACCATGGGAATTGGCTTCGCCCGAAGCATCAGACCAAGGATCACCCATTATTCCAGTGTTCTATGCCGTTGTTGAGTGTGGTCTACCAGAGTAATTGGTGGTTTAATGTGGGATACCAAGGTGGGGCCTTTGACTGAGGTGAAGTCGTAACAAGGTAGCCGTAGGGGAACCTGTGGCTGGATTGACTCCTTTCTCAAACAAAAAAAATATTTACTTTTTCTGAAAATTGTAGATACGCCGTGTGCTCTTCATTCTTTGGACTATAGTTACATAGCCCAGAGGTAAAGCGGCTGGTATAAAGGCTGCAATATTAGCCTTTAAAGGCTTGATTGAAGTTTTGGCCTATGTCAGTCAGAGCCGTTGTGCCCCGCAGTACTGCATGCCTTTCTAATTACGCTCGTGAATGCCTTTACTACTACTATATAATAACGGCAGTCACAAGTTCAGTCGCAATTAGAAATATGACCAAGGCATAAGGCGCTTTAATCATCCATTCCGTTCGAACTCTATACATACACAGTTACTCCTATCGTTCAGAATGACGAAGCCATATCTTTTTTACGGGACCAGGCCACAGGGCATGAAGCGAATTATCATCCAACAGCCAGGAAACGGCAGATTAGTAGAACAGCGGAATAATAATTCGCATGTCGGAATAGTTTAGTTGGTTAGAACAGCGGGATCATAATTCGCACACGGGGGTTCAAATCCCTCTTCCGATAGGAATTTAACCTACGGCATAGTGGGAGGCAAAGAAAAGATATATATATGTTCTTTTGCTGGTCACTAACCTTACCCTAAATCTCCCTCTATGATAAGCTATGGTAAAGAAAGATTTACGATGTTTCTTAGCATAACTATAAATCCAACATAATGAATGTTGTTCTGACAAAGCGATCAATCATATACAGTACACCTTTAGGTTTAATTATAGATCTTGTTCACAAACTACATAAACAAGAGTTGCTATACTCTCATTTTATGTCAACAAAATATAATTAGTCGCGATGCCAGTAGCTTATGAATCATCTATGATGATTCATTGTTGCAGCTCCGCGAATGGGAGCGCATGCAAATGTACGTTGCTTGCTCGCCAGCTCGTCGCAGGATAGATTTAACTAAGTCTAAATGGCTTGCTTTTAATTACTTTATTCATACGTAAAGGATAAGTCAGGATAGGGAGCGCAGCACCCATATTACTGAGGACGGGGCACTAAACGACATTATGACATAGGGCAGGGCGCCCAATCTTGCGATTGGACAAGCCATGTAAAAAACAAACAACGCTGAAAGCATCCCAAGAAGCGGCCGTACCTTATGTATGTAGGTTATAATCAATAATTAGATTTATTTAGGAATCTGAAGTAAATCTGCTTGTTATATATGCAGTAACTTGTAAATCCCCTAATCAGATAAAGACGTAAAATTCCATACAGCGGCGGCATCACCGGCAACAATTTGGTGCAGCCGCCGCGTGGCTCGCGGTCTTGTGGGGCCAGGCGCTCCGACGAGCAACTGACTCAAAAGAGTGGCCGGAAGGGTTTACAAGAAATCAAAATAAAGTCAAGTTAGAGAGCCATGTGATGGGCGACTATCGCCGGAGAGCACTTGTGTAGTCTGCCCCATTGAATGCAGGAAACCTACGACTGGGCAAGTACACTCTTTACTCTATTCATTAATCGATACGCGCTTCCGGGCACTATGGTAAGACGTGAAAACACCCGATCCCATTCCGACCTCGAAATGTGAAATCGTCTTACGCTATATGTACTGATTTATAAATTTCGGGAGACATGGTCCAAGCCCGGACAACGTCCAATCTAAATTATTTTGAAACGCTATTAAAATAGTAGCATAGGCCTGCCAAACGACTATATTAAAAATAAAAAACAACCCATGCTTTTTCATCGTATATAGTTTCTTGACCTCCTTTTGCCAGGGCGCTAGAGCAAATACAGAATTCAATAAATACGATCCATGAAGCGAATTCGACCAGGCAGGGCACGAAGAAAAAACTTGGTGGAATTGGAAGAATCCGGTGCAAAACGAACCGTATACTCTTTAGATTTAGGTGTAGTAGGTTATCTTGTGGGGGTAGTGCCTTTTTCTAGCCTGCGAAAGAAGGCTGCGCCGAAGAAGAAAAGCAGCGCCGAAGGCGCAGATTTCGTTTCTTGATCGTCGGAAAAGTGAGAGTAAAAAAGGAAATGAATATTCTGTACTAGCGATAGCATAAATACTATTTACAAAACTAACAATATTATACATAATAATAATGCATAATAATACAATATCGTATATGATCGTTATACATAATAATACAAGGTGTGGCTCCAAGCGGGCGTGCGCCGTCATCATATACTGATAATGCTGAAACATATTTCATTGACCATGCGTAATAAACTGAGCCATAAAGCATCTACAAATATCCCCCAACAAAGCAGCTTCGCAGCTTATGGGCCGAAGGACCCGCTTAGTTAGCTCTACGAATGAGGAGCACACGCGACCAAGTTCCGCCAAGCACGCAGTCATGAACTAAATCGCCTAAAAGGGGCGAAGCCTTGAGGACTAAGCCCGCCAAGTATTGCTACGCAACACTGGACGCCGATGGATGAATCATCATAGAGAAATCTCGCAATAAAAAAATTACATATTTCTAATAAACCGCTATACTTGGGGCAGCGCGGATAACTGCTGCGCAAAAAAAATATTTTGCAGCGCCGCCTTTATTATGTACGCGGGATAGAGTAATTGGTAACTCGTCAGGCTCATAATCTGAATGTTGTAGGTTCGAATCTTACTCCCGCTAAATGTTATAAATTGTTTTTGTTGAACAGTGGAATTTAGAAAGCAGTGCATTCATCATTTGGTTGTTTCTGCGCGCTCCTGATTTATCTTTCAGGTATGAAAATATTAAAATGTTCACTTATATAAATGATGTGAATTAAATGATAAGGTGAATGCTCATTTATTAGATTTAGGTAAAAGGAAACCCGGATTCTACTTGTAGTGCGAACAATGCGATATGTAAATATAAGATATGTATTATATTGATGATTTGGAATAGTAATTTACAAGATAATTAAAGGGTGGATTGGTTAAGTTATTTCAGTGGCCTGGATTTTCGTATGCTTTTCTATCAGGTTCTTTATCTTTCTTTTTTTCGTAAAAATATGCACTTTGTGCATAAACCTTTGTCTTCAAGCCCGAGTGCACCTTCGAAGGCGCTCCAGTAAATGACTTGATCAGAAGGCATGCCCACCATTTTGAAGTATGAATAGAAGCCTCATTGGCGAATATTTTGGTAGTGACTAGTGGAGTAGGTGCAATTCCTACCGTATTCAAAATAATGCATCGGATGGATGCCTAGGCATTGAGAAGGAAGGACGCTTTCAAGGGCGAAACGCCATGGGGAGATACCGTCTGTGATCCATGGATCTCCAATCGGGAAACCGTATCCAAGCGGAGCGGCGCATTAGTGTGCTGCGTTC